ACGACAAATCCGGTCCGATGGCTGTTCTCCACTAACCACAAGGATATAGGGACTCTATATTTCATCTTCGGTGCCATTGCTGGAGTGATGGGCACATGCTTCTCAGTACTGATTCGTATGGAATTAGCACGACCCGGCGATCAAATTCTTGGTGGGAATCATCAACTTTATAATGTTTTAATAACGGCTCACGCTTTTTTAATGATCTTTTTTATGGTTATGCCGGCGATGATAGGTGGATCTGGTAATTGGTCTGTTCCGATTCTGATAGGTGCACCTGACATGGCATTTCCACGATTAAATAATATTTCATTCTGGTTGTTGCCACCAAGTCTCTTGCTCCTATTAAGCTCAGCCTTAGTAGAAGTGGGTAGCGGCACTGGGTGGACGGTCTATCCGCCCTTAAGTGGTATTACCAGCCATTCTGGAGGAGCAGTTGATTCAGCAATTTCTAGTCTTCATCTATCTGGTATTTCATCCATTTTAGGTTCTATCAATTTTATAACGACTATTTCCAACATGCGTGGACCTGGAATGACTATGCATAGATCACCCCTCTTTGTGTGGTCCGTTCTAGTGACAGCATTCCCACTTTTATTATCACTTCCGGTACTGGCAGGGGCTATTACCATGTTATTAACCGATCGAAACTTTAATACAACCTTTTCTGATCCCGCTGGAGGGGGAGACCCCATATTATACCAGCATCTCTTTTGGTTCTTCGGTTTTAAATGGCCCTTTTCAGATGAAAATCTGAATACGCATTGCGCTATATGCTGGGACTGTCTGCTTAATGGTACTCCTACTATGTTCATAAGTGGTTTTCTAGTAAAACCCCGATCTAGTAAAAATGGAGTATCTAAGACACAATCAGCAGGTAACCAACGACATACTAGCAGTCTAGTAGGAACCTCAGAGACTACATGCGCAACAACTTATCCTAAATCCTTCTGTGAGTGGCTAGCTGGAATTATCGACGGTGATGGAAGTATTCAAGTTAGTAAACAAGGATATACTTCTCTTGAAATTACTATGGGACTTGAAGATCTACCACTACTACGATATATCCAACATATGCTTGGTGGAAGTATTAAAATGCGATCAGGTGCTAAAGCTTATCGTTATCGACTACATAATCAACTTGGTATGATTAAACTAATGAATTGTATTAATGGTCATATTCGACATTCAGCACGACTACTTCAACTACATCGTGTCTGTCAAGTACTGGATATCCCTGTAATTCTACCTATTACACTAGATGCTCAATCAAATTGGTTTGCAGGATTCTTTGATGCTGATGGTACCATTGGTTTCGCTATGAAGAATCGACTACCTCAACTAAGTATTCGAGTAACTAATAAACTTCTACAAGATGTAGAGTCTTATAAGGTAGTATTTGGAGGAAATATCTACTTTGATAGTAGTCAAAATGGTTACTATCAATGGTCTGTACAAAGTCGAAAAGATGTTATCATGATGCTAGATTACTTTAAATCAAGTACTTTCCGAAGTCATAAATCACGACGATTCTTCCTTATTGAGGAATATTACAGTCTTTACGATCTCAAAGCATTTAAACCTGACAGTCTTCACCATAAAGCATGGCTAGCTTTCCTAGACAAATGGAATAAGTTGATGATATAGTCCACCTTTCTTCTATTCATCCGCTTATATTAGTAGAAGAGAGAAGCACCCTGAAGTTTACATCCTAATTCTGCCTGGATCCGGTATCATAAGTCATATCGTTTCGACTTTTTCGGGAAAACCGGTTTTCGGGTATCTAGGCATGGTTTATGCCATGATCAGTATAGGTGTTCTTGGATTTCTTGTTTGGGCTCATCATATGTTTACTGTGGGCTTAGACGTTGATACCCGTGCCTACTTCACCGCTGCTACCATGATCATAGCAGTCCCCACTGGAATCAAAATCTTTAGTTGGATCGCTACCATGTGGGGGGGTTCGATACAATACAAAACACCCATGTTATTTGCTGTAGGGTCCATCTTTTTGTTCACCATAGGAGGACTCACTGGAATAGTCCCGGCAAATTCAGGGCTAGACATTGCTCTACATGATACTTATTATGTGGTTGCACATTTCCATTATGTACTTTCTATGGGAGCCGTTTTTGCTTTATTTGCAGGATTTCACTATTGGGTGGGTAAAATCTTTGGTCGGACATACCCTGAAACTTTAGGTCAAATCCATTTTTGGATCACTTTTTTCGGGGTTAATCCGACCCTCTTTCCCATGCATTTCTTAGGGCTTTCGGGTATGCCACGTCGCATTCCTGATTATCCAGATGCTTACGCTGGATGGAATGCCCTTAGCAGTTTTGGCTCTTATATATCCGTAGTTGGGATTCGTCGTTTCTTCGTGGTCGTAACAATCACTTCAAGCAGTGGAAATAACAAAAGATGTGCTCCAAGTCCTTGGGCTGTTGAACAGAATTCAACCACACTGGAATGGATGGTACAAAGTCCTCCAGCTTTTCATACTTTTGGAGAACTTCCTGCTATCAAGGAGACGAAAAGCTATGTGAAGTAAAAGAATAAAAAGTCGCCGACTGCTACTAAGAACCTAACAGAACTTTTCAAAATGTGGGTTCTAAAACCACTTGTGTAGGTCGGGGTTGAGAATTGGGGGGCCAACGAGGCTGGGGCCTGATTTTCCAGCAATGACCGGTCAAGGTCAATCAAAATGGGGATTCACAGATGATTCTCAGCATAGAAGAGATCTTAACAAGTCTGATCACCATCTCTAGAAGGATTGAACGTCGGATTGATCATCGACTCAATATCTATTATCTTGCCACTTCACATTACAACATGTCTCCTGAAAGGTCAACAAAGAGCGCCTCCCTCCACACTAAACCGAAAAACCGGACCCCTTGAGCTGAACCAACAAAGCATTCCATTGAATGAAGCCCACTTCCCTCCGTCAAAGCCACTTTCGGGGGGGAACTCCTGCTCACAGGCTCCCTGAAACCAAGAGAGGAGACAGAAGATGCATAAGATGCAGAGGATACTATGGATGAAGAGTGAGCCTCTCTCCTATGTCTAGGAGTAGAGAAGAGAGCACCTTCAACCGACAAAGCATTTATTTCCAGCTTTTCCTGCTTGGCCAAGATGTGTTAAACGGAACCTTCTTCAAAAATGTCTCTAAAGGTGGATAATGGGACTACTGGTCCGCTGCTTTGACTTTTTCTTTTTCCAACTACTGTGACGAAAGAAAGCAAAGAAACTCAGCTTCTTGCAGGTCCCAATAAGCGGGTAACTAAGGTCTACTCGTCTTGGAAAGCCTCACTTTTTCAGCGAAGACCAGAACCGATTCAATCAATTGAAATCAATGCGACTTCGTCCCACCAGGAAGGAATATTCTGAGGCGGGCAAGGAAGGAAGAGGCGGGATATGTCGTCAGTGTAGAAAGAGAATCTTCTCATTCTGAAAATGCCCCTTTAGCCCACTCTCTTTTTACATAGCCAACTAGTTGGTGTACTCTTCCTCGACGCTGACCCGATAGAAGTCAAGCCCTTTGTCTCAAAAAGAATGGTCTCGATCTTCTTCTTTCTTAGCATTATTGTAAACCATTTGATCCTAGTCGTCTTGCGTGGAAGGAGCCAGATGACAGAGATTTTTCTTTTCTCACCCCCGTCCGACCACCCGATCGATGAAGACTCGAACCTAACCACCCCGCTTTTGGAGATGACGGAGACTTTACTCGACGTCTTGACCCATCCATAGTCTGCTAATCTAATCCCAACGTCTTTAATCCTGACAAGCTTGTCTCGGACGAGATCTCTGTCTTTTGTTTGTTACACAACACTGAATGTACTGTTCCTTTGTTCTTCTGGCTATGGTTCTTTCGATTCTTCTTTCTGACTTTTTGATTTATGGTCTGGCCTTTTTCAACCTCTGATACTCCACCTGTATCAGAATACGAGCCTTGTTCAACTGTGCCCACGGACCCGTAAGCCCTCGAGGCAAGGCGAAAAGGAAGAGATGCTCTGGCTTTCTTTGGTCTTGAACTCGCTCCCCGCTCGAGAATGAATGTTGGAAACTCTTCGATGACATGCTCCTTTGAGTGCAAAATTATTCCTTAGCTGTGCCTGTTTGGTACCGAGCTCTTTGAGGGCCTTTCTTTATCCATTCACGCTAAAAGGTAGTGAGTGGAGTCAGGCACAAAGCGATCCTCAGTTGCCGAAAGAAGCCTTGTTCGATCTCCTGTTGAAGTGGTGACTCACCTGCAACATAAGTTTTTCAAACCTGGGTTCATGTCATGATTTTGACTCCAAAAATTGACTAGAATTGGTTGGGTGGGTATCCCAAAGAGAAGAAGTATTACTAATTTCTTGATTTTGTATGGGAAAATAGGAAAATTTTCATATGTAATTCATCTACAAAGATAAGACATTAATGATGAACCAAATCAAGTGGCCAGTTACAAACAATACAAATACAAACAATAATGAGGAAAGGAAAACGATTCTATTTTTTCATTATTAATAATATAGGGCTATACGGACTCGAACCGTAGACCTTCTCGGTAAAACAGATCAAACTTATTATTATCAAAATGATTTGAACTGTTTCAAAGACCCAACATGCATTTTTTTGCATTGGGCTCTTTCATTAACTGCTATAAATATAAGTAAGTTAGTCTACCATATTTTTTCTTGACAGAAAGAAAAGGAGATGGTTCCATGTGCTCTGATTCATTATTTTGATTCGAATCTAGGAGCACTACCAAAGTGTTTCAAAGAAGGGTTATCCTGACGTAGGTCTGCTTCTGACCTAGATCAACTTAAGTTAAATGGAATCTCTATCGTCCTGCTTCTGCTTAAAGAATCAAATATGAAACTTCATACAGGACGAAAGAGAATTTTTTTTGAGGTCCTGATACTCATTATGCCTAGCATTGAATAGACTGGGTATTCACCTTATCAATATCTCAAATCAATGATGGATTTTTTTTAGTGCCTAACTAAATGGGGCAC